TATTTCAATTATTGAAATTATCTATCTCATCTTTTTTCTATTTTTTAAAATAATTTAGAGACATATTTTAAGAAAATTTAAGACATAGCTGAAGATAATAATAAAAATATACCTAAAATTAATCCAAATAAATAAGAAGATATTCTTCCTCCTTCTAGATATTTTGTACTTTCTCCCCCATATGAGATTAAAATACCAAATCCATTTACGATACCATCAATTATCCATTCGTCAAAAAACGAGACAAACTGAGCTAATAATCTTGTACCTTTGATAAATACCATATCATAGTAAAAATCTATATAACCTCGAAAATAGGACCAATTATATATGAAAGAAATAAAAGGATTTAAATTTTTTTGTAATAAAAATTCAAAATTTTTTTCTAAGTTTTGTGGAAAAAATGAAATAGGTCCATATAAGATGGAGGCGATAAATATTCCAAGAATAACTATACTTAGAGAATTCGTAGCATTTAATAGAAATTCCGACCAATTTCCAGAAGTTATTTCAGAATAATTTTTGGAAATTGGATATAAACATTGAGATAGTAAATCAAATCCAGCTTGTCCTTGTGGGAAAGGAGCACCTAAAAAGCCAATAAATGAAGTAGGTAATGTTAATATTATTGAAGTAAATAATATTTTATTATCTGATTCTTTAGGATATAAATATTTTCCTTTTTCTAAAAATTCTTTTTTATCATTATGTTCATCTATTTCAAAAGAGTTATCAAATTTATTGTTTAATTTTTTTGAAATAAATTCTAATTTTTTATTATTTGATTGTAAATCTCCCCATATTGATAGAGAAATAGAAGACACTTCATTTGAATTAGCTCTTAAATATCCTTCGAAAGTTAAAAAATAAATACGAAACATATAAAATGCCGTTAATCCTGCTGTAATCCAGGATATCCATCCAAGACCTGAAAAATATAACCAGCTATCTGTAATAATTGCATCTTTGGACCAAAAGCAGGCGAAGGGGGGAATACCACAAAGAGAAAATGTACCTATAAGAAAAGTTATTCCTGTAATTGGCATGAATTTCCTTAAACCACCCATAAAAGCCATATTTTGACATTTATTAGGGGAATACCCGACAATTGATTCCATAGAATGAATCACTGATCCAGATCCAAGAAATAATAACGCTTTTGAATAAGCATGTGTAATTAAATGAAATAAACCTGCTTGATATGAACCTATACCTAAAGCTAACATCATGTAGCCTAATTGAGACATTGTAGAATAAGCTAAACCTTTTTTGAGATCTTTTTGAGCGAGGGCTATAGTAGCTCCCAATAAAGCAGTTATTGCTCCAATCCAAGAAATAATATTCATTATATAAGGTAGAGCTTGAAAAAGAGGAAATAATCGAGCTATTAAAAAAATACCAGCAGCTACCATAGTTGCGGCATGTATTAAAGCAGAAATTGGAGTTGGTCCTTCCATGGCATCTGGTAACCATACATGCAGTGGAAATTGAGCAGATTTTGCAATTGGCCCCAAAAATAGGAGAAGGGCACATAAACTAGCAAAATATAAATTAACTTCATGGTTAATAAGTAATTCATTAAATCGTTTAAACAAAGTTTCAAATTCAAAACTGCCGGTTATCCAATAAAAACCCAAAATGCCTAATAATAATCCAAAATCTCCGATACGGTTTGTTATAAAAGCTTTTTGACAGGCATTAGCTGCACTAGGTCTCGTAAACCAGAAACCTATTAATAAATAAGAACACATTCCGACTAATTCCCAAAAAATATAAATTTGAATTAAATTGGGACTAAGTACTAAACCTAACATCGAAGCCGTAAATAAACTTAAGTATGCAAAAAATCTTACATATCCTTGATCATGGGACATGTAACTGTCGCTATAGATCATAACAAGAACTCCTACAGTAGTAATTAAGACTAACATAATAGAAGTAAGTGGATCAATCAAAAACCCTATTTTAAAATCAATCTGTTTATCAAAAATCCAAGACCATAAATATTGATGAATAGTATTATTAATAAATTGTTGCCATAGGATAATGAAAGAGAAAGTCATAACTATAAATAATACTGATATACTGAGAATGGCCCATATATAACGGAGACTTTTAGTTGATTTTGGAAAAAAAAATAAATTTGATCCTATTAAAATAGAAGTCAAAAATGGAAGAAAAGGTATGATCCAAACAAATTGATATATAAATTCCATAAATAAATTTTTTATATAATAAAAAATCTTATTTTTTTTTAATTTCTAGTTTATAATTAACTAGATTAAGAAAAAAATAGACTTAAAAACAAAGAAAAAGTTTAGGATTTTTGTCCTATCTATCGAAAATATTAATTAGAATTACTTTACAAATTAAAAGAAAAAATAAATTATTAAACAAGATAAATTAAAAAAAAAGTTATTTATTATATTTATTATTATTAAAGTAATAAGATATTATATATAGTTTCTAAACTAAGAGATATATATTTTTAATAGTATTAAAATTTTTTTTTACAAAAGTTTCACAAAAAATAAAATAATTAAAATTAATTATTTTATTTATTAAATTTAATTAATTTGTCTTTTTTCAATTTATAATAATTTTTTTTTTTTCATTTTTACAATAAATCTCATAATGAATATGTATGCCATCATTGAAACCGGAGGTGAACAGCTCCGAGTAGAACCAGGAAGATTTTATGATATTCGTCATTTCGCCCCATTAAAACCAAAAAACTTAAGTTCTAATACTAAAATATTGATTTATCGAGTATTGATGATTCGTAATGAAAGTACTATTAGTATCGGACAACCTTGGTTAAAAAATGCAATAGTAAAGGGAAGAATTTTACATTCACATCTTGAAAATAAAATTACTGTTTATAAAATGAATTCGAAGAAAAAGACACGACGTAAATTTGGACATCGACAAATTTCAGCTCGATTTGTTGTAGATTCTATTTGTTTAGACGGAAAAGAATTGTATAAATAAATATATATAAAAAATTTTTGGGAATAAGAAGTGAAATATGAATAAGAGAAAAATAGTTAAAAACCTACAATTAAAAGGAGTTTTTATTTATGGCAGTTCCAAAAAAACGTACTTCTAAGTCGAAAAAAAAAATTCGTGAAACTATATGGAAAGAAAAAGCAAATCAAACTAGATTAAAGGCTTTTTCATTAGCTCAATCTATTTTAACAGGTCGTTCAAAAAGCTTTTATTACATAACAAATGAAAAAAATTCTAAGCCCTCTCAATAATATCCTATAAAATTTTTGATAAATGAAGGTTGATGATATAGGTACAAAAGTATATCCTTCAAGACAAAACTTGTAATAAATTTTTTTTTAGAAAAGCCACGAATTTAACATAAAATTAAAATTTGTTATAAAAAAACTAGAAACATTTAATAAAAATATATTTAATAAAAAATAGATAGTTTCATTTAGTTAAAAATAAATGAAACTATCTTGGATATTAAAATAAAAAATTTATAAATTTTGTAATTTTTTTTGGAGCAGCGGGATTTGAACCCGCGATCTCCATCACCCCAAGATGGTACGTTACCAAACTACGCTATGCCCCATTAATTTTGTTTTAAATTTAGTTTAAAATAATTTATATATTTTTTTTTTATTTTATAAAAAAAGATTGACCTTTTAATATAAATTATGTTATATTATTTTCTAATAAGCCGCCATGGTGAAATTGGTAGACACGCTGCTCTTAGGAAGCAGTGCTAACGCATCTCGGTTCGAGTCCGAGTGGCGGTATTTAAATAAGAATCTACTAAATAAAAATAGAATAATATATTTTATAATTTAAATAATTTATCAAAAGTTAAAAAATTAAATTAACTTCAAATAGTTAAATGAAAAAATATTTAATGAAAAAATATTTTTATATCGTTTAACTATTTGAAATAAATTTAATTAATAAAAAAAATTTATTACAATAAAGTTTTCATGAGATTAAATATTCTTTTTTTATCTAAATTCAAAAGATGAATTTAGATAAAAGAAAATTTACTTTACTGTTCCATAAAGATAAGACTGAGTTGGGATAAATACCGATACCTATAACGGGGAAAATTAGACAAATTAAGATAAAAATTTCGCGTGGTCCCGCATCTAGATTAGAAAAAATGAAAAATTTAGAAAACTTATATCCATAAAACATTTGACGTAGCATAGATAATAAATAAATAGGAGTTAATATTATTCCAATCGCCTCTATTATTGTAATAAGTATTTTGAAACTAAAAGAATATTTGTGACTAATAATTATCCCTAAAAAGATTAAAAACTCTGCTAAAAAACCACTCATTCCAGGTAATGCTAATGATGCCATCGAAAAACTACTAAATATAGTAAATATTTTGGGCATATAAATAGCTGTTCCTCCCATTTGCTCGAGGAAAAGAGTCCGTGTCCTATCATAACTTATTCCAGCCAGGAAAGAAAGTCCAGCACCAATTAATCCGTGAGAAATCATTTGTAAAATAGCTCCATTGAGACCCAAATCTGTCATGGACCCAATACCAATAAGTACAAAACCCATATGTGAGATTGAAGAATAAGCAATTCTTCGTTTTAAATTACGTTGACTAAAAGAGGTGAGTGCTGCATAAACAATTTGAATTGCTCCTATTATTATGATCCACGGTGCAAAAATGGAATGAGCATGAGGTAATAATTCCATATTGATTCGAATTATCCCATATCCCCCCATTTTTAAAAGTATTCCGGCTAAAAGCATACATGTGCTATAATGTGCTTCTCCATGAGTATCTGGTAACCAAGTATGCAAAGGAAATATTGGTAATTTAACAGCATAGGCAATAAAAAATCCTAAATACAATATTATTTCTAATTCTATAGGATATGATTTATTAGATAAATTTTGTAAATCCAATGTTAATTGATTAGTACCATAAAATCCCATACTTAAGGCTCCCATTAAAATAAAAATGGAACCACCAGCCGTATATAAAATAAATTTTGTAGCGGCATATAACCGTCTTTTTCCTCCCCATATACATAAAAGTAAATAAACTGGAATTAATTCTAATTCCCACATGAAGAAAAAAAGTAAAATATCTTGAGAAGCAAATAATCCTACTTGACCACTATACATTGCAAGCATTAAAAAATGAAATAATCGTGGATTTCGGGTAATAGGCCAAGCAGCTGGGGTGGCTAAAGTAGTAATGAAACCTGTCAATAAAATAAGTCCAATTGAAAGACCGTCGATTCCTACTCTCCAATGGAAATCAAGGAAATTAATCCAACTATAATCTTCTTTTAGTTGAATAAATGGATTATCAGACTTAAAATGGTAACAAAATACATAAGTTATTAAGGGAAATTCTACTAAACAAACACCTAAGGTGTACCATCGGATAATATTATTTCCTTTGGTGGGAAATAAGGGAATTACAAGACCTGCAGATACAGGTAGAAGAACAAGTATGGTTATCCAGGGAAAGTTACTCATGATAAAAATAAAGAAACTTTAAATAAAAAAACCCATACTCAAAATTTTGAGTATGGGTAAAAAAAGACTTAAATTTTTTTTTTTTGCTTAATATGATAGGCCCATGCTTCGAGTAGTTTCAGCTCCTAAATAGACACGTACACTTAAAAAATCTGTTGGACAAGCAGATTCACATCGTTTACAACCAACACAATCTTCTGTTCTAGGAGCAGAAGCAATTTGATTAGCTTTACATCCATCCCAAGGTACCATTTCTAATACATCTGTGGGACACGCCCTTACACATTGAGTACAACCAATACATGTATCATAAATTTTTACTGAATGTGCCATTAATTTTATAAACTCCAATATATTGTTAAAAGCCTTAAATTTAGTAAAGTTATAATATAATAGTATTATATAAAATTTTTTTTTTTAATCAAAAAAAAATTAATAGTAATTAAAAAAATGTATCCATTTTTTAATAACTAAGTAAGTTAATTACCATTTTAATAAATTAAATTGATCAATACGAGTTGAATTTTTATTCCGATAAATGGCTAAAACAATGGCTAATCCAATAGCAGCTTCGGCGGCTGCAATAGCTATAATAAACATAACAAAAATTTCACCTTTTGTTTCTTGAGTATCAAAAGAATTAGAAAAGGTGATAAAATTTATATTAACAGCATTAAAAATTAATTCTAAACACATAAGTGCTCGGACCATATTCCGACTTGTTATTAATCCGAAAATACCGATACAAAATAGATAAGCACCTAAATTAGGTACATGTTCAAGCATTAAAGAAGCTCCTTATGAACTAAAAAAATATCAAAAATTTCTGGGATTTTTTTCTATTTGTAATTTTTTATTTTCTTTTGTCCTGATCAAATTTTCTCGACGGGCTATAACAATTGCGCCTATTAAAGCGACCAGAAGAACTATAGAAAGAAGTTCGAATGGCAATAAAAATTGGGTCAATAAACGATAGCCAATATGTTGAACATTTTTTGTAAAATCAATTTCTAATAAATTCTTTGATTCTGTAATTAAAGTAATATTAAACCATGGTGTATTAAAAATTACACTAACTAATAATGAAAACAGACTCAAACAAATTAAAAAGGTAAATTTATCACCTATAGTCCAAGAGGGCCTAATTTTCGAAGAATGTGGTTTATTAATTAACATTACGGCAAATACGATTAAAACATTTACAGCCCCTACATAAATTAAAATTTGTGCGGCAGCTATAAAATCAGCATTTGATGCAAAATATGAGAGAGATATACAAAAGAAAACTAGTCCTAAAAAAAACGCTGAATAGACTATATTATTAAGTGGTACTACTCCTAAACTTCCGAATATGACACCTATTTCTAAAAGGAAAAAAATAGTTTTATGGAGTGGCTCAGATAATTCAATTATATTCACAATAAATTTAAATCCTTTTTCTATTGTTCTGATTTACTAACTCAAAAAATAATATATATAAATATATTTACATATAGAGTTTTTTTTTTTAATTTAATCCAAAAAATTTGTAATATTTTTTGAATTTGAATAACTTTCTGTATCTCCCTCAAATAAATAATTTAGATTTGAAATAGTTTGAATTGTGGAATCTTCGATTACGGAAATAGGTAACCGTCCTAAAGCAATTTGATCATAATTCAAATCATGACGATCATAAATTGAAAGCTCATATTCTTCAGTCATAGATAAGCAATTTGTAGGACAATATTCGACACAATTTCCACAAAATATACAAACTCCAAAATCAATACTATAATTTTTTAATTGTTTTTTCTTCACCTCTTTTTTCAATTCCCAATCAACAACAGGTAAATTGATTGGACATACGCGAACACATACTTCGCAGGCAATACACTTGTCAAACTCGAAATGAATACGTCCACGAAAGCGTTCAGATGGAATTAATTTTTCATAAGGATATTGAATAGTTATTGGTAAACGATTCATATGGTCCAAAGTTACTATAAAACCTTGACCAATATACCGTGCTGCTTGTATTGCTTGTTCACTATAGTTTTGAAGCCTATTTAACATAGTAAACATATTATTAGATATCCTTTAAACATATATATTTTTTTATTTGATGTCTCTTCAAAGATTAAATAATTTTGTAAAGTAAAATATTTATAATAAAAGAACTTGGAAGGAAGCTGTTAATAATAAATTACCTAGTGCAATAGGTAGAAGGAATTTCCACCCTAGATCTAATAATTGATCCATCCTCACTCTAGGTAATGTCCATCTTGTCATAATAGAAACAAATAAAAATAAATAAGATTTAATTAACACGATAGTGATTCCTATTATTACGTTGATAATCTGATTGGTTCCAATATTAAAATTCCATTCTAAATAATTGGAATTTGATATAAATGGAATAGAAAAATGCCATCCACCTAAATAAAGAACTGTTATAAATGATGAAGAAACTAATAGATTTAAATAAGAAGCAACATAAAATAATCCAAATTTTATACCTGAATATTCTGTTTGATAGCCTGCAACTAATTCTTCTTCTGCTTCTGGTAAATCAAAAGGTAATCTCTCACATTCTGCCAGAGAGGCAATAAAAAAGGCTAAAAAACCAATAGGTTGACGCCATAAGTTCCACCCCCAAAAACCATATTTTGACTGTGCTTCGACAATATCAACGGTACTTAAACTATTAGATAATTATAGTCGATTTGACATTACTGTTAATATCTCTATTTCAAAACCGTACATGAAACTTTAGCGTCATACGGCTCCTCAATGGTTATGTTAATAAAAATCTCATAATTTTTATCATTATAAAAAAAAATTTATTAATTTAACCGATGAGATTCTGTTTGCTATAATAATAGATGCTTCGGAATCTATCTCAGCCTTTACAACTATTGTTAGTACTAACTCCAATTATTTCCACTATATTTCAATTTTAAATGAGAATTGTAAAAGGATTACTTCGTTCCTAATAGTCATTTTGTTTTAATAAATAGGGCTATACTTCAGATTGATTTTATAAGGAAATACTTTTTACGCATTTCTACTAATGCTAAATCCTTATTGTATTTTAATAAATTTTGGTTATCTATAAAATTATTTTATACTAATCTGTTATGTATTTTTGTGTTTCTAACCATTTATTTTTGCTCGATTCTGTATACAATAAAAATATAATAATAAATTTTTCATATATTTTATCTTTTGCTCCCGCTATCAGGTCTCAATAACTAATCTGAACCTGGGGTACATTTTTTAATTGTTTTGCATGCTTTCACTCTTGTATGTAGAGGATGGGATTAAATTTTATCACTGCAAATTGAAAAGCTGTTTTATTTGACCCATATGACAATTTAGTTTTTTTTAGTTAAAATAAGAAAAAAACTTATTTACTAAAATTTAATTTGAAAAAATATTTTAACGAATCACACGTAGAGATATAGATAATACACATAAACCTAAAGGAATTTCATAGCTAATAGATTGAGCTGCTGCTCGAAGACCACCTAAAAAGGAATATTTATTATTAGATCCATATCCTGCCATAAGAAGTCCCAGGGGGGCGATACTACAAATAGCAATCCAAAAAAAAACACCTATATTAAGATCGGCTAAAATAATATTATGACCAAAAGGAATTACTAAATAACTTGAAAATACTGGTATAACAACTATTGCCGGCCCAATATTGAATAATAAAATATCTCCCTTAGATGGAATAATATCTTCTTTTAATAATAATTTAAAACCATCTGCTAAAGCTTGAATTATTCCTAAAGGACCGGCGTATTCAGGTCCAATACGTTGTTGTATCCCCGCAGATATTTTTCTCTCTGACCATACTAAAACTAATACACCTATTGTAATGGCTAACAAAAGAGAGAGAATTGAAAAAATAACCCATAATAAATTAAAAAGTTCTTTAGATAAACTTAACGAATAAAAAAGATTAATAACTTGTTCTTTAAGATTGGTAGTAAAAACCATTTTAACGATCGACCTCTCCCATAATAATATCTATACTACCTAATATTGTCATAATATCTGCTAATTTCATTCCTTTTACTAATTGAGGAAGAATTTGTAGATTAATAAAACCGGGTGGACGAATTTTCCATCTCCAGGGGAAAACACTATCATCTCCTATTAAAGAAACACCTAATTCTCCTTTGGGAGCTTCTACTCTAATATAATGCTCTTGTTTTGGTAATTTAAATGTAGGAGAAGGCTTTTTACTAATAAATTGATATTCAAAATTATTCCATTCTGATTTTTTTCCTCGCTGAAGCCGTCGAGCTTCCAAATTTTCGTAAGGTCCCCCAGGAATTGATTTCAACGCTTGCTGAATTATTTTTATCGATTCTTTCATCTCCCCAACGCGTACTAAATAACGAGCTAATGAATCACCTTCTTTTTGCCACTGTACTTGCCAATCTAATTCATCGTAACACTCATAATGATCTACTTTACGAAGATCCCACTGAACTCCCGAAGCGCGTAACATAGGTCCGGATAAACCCCAATTTATAGCTTCTTCTCTTTCAATAGTTCCTATGCCTTCTACTCGTTTCAAAAAAATAGGATTTTGTGTAATAAGCTTTTCATATTCATCAACCTTGGGTAAAAAGTAATCACAAAAATCTAAACATTTATCTATCCAACCATAGGGTAAATCAACAGCAACCCCTCCAATACGAAAATAATTATGCATCATTCGCATGCCTGTAGCTGCTTCAAATAAATCATATATCATTTCTCTTTCTCTTAAAATATGGGAAAAGGGAGTTTGCGCACCAATATCAGCCATAAAAGGTCCAAGCCATAATAAATGAGAAGCTACGCGACTTAATTCCAACATAATAATTCTGATATAACTAGCTCTTTTTGGAACCTGAATATTTGTGAGTTTCTCCGGTGCATTTACAGTTATAGCTTCTGTAAACATCGTAGCTAAGTAGTCCCACCGTGTAACATACGGAAGGTATTGAACAATTGTTCTATTTTCAGCAATTTTTTCCATACCCCTATGTAAATAACCTAATATAGGTTCACAATCAATAACGTTCTCCCCATCTAAAGTGATCATAAGTCGAAGAACACCATGCATTGATGGATGATGAGGACCCATACTTACTATCATGGGTTTTGTTTTCATAGCAAGCATGGTCATATATGACGCTCCTTTTCATTCATTATAAAAAAATAGCTAAAAATAAAAAAATTAACGAATTTTTAATTTACGAATATTTAATTTATTTATTAAATTTTCATAACTTATTAAATTTGTTTGCGATAAGTAACTTAAAAGACGCTTACGTTTTCCTAAGATTTTCCATAAGCCTCTTTGGGATGAATAATCTTTGCCATGACATTTTAAATGATCTGTCAGTTTTAAAACTCTATTAGTTAAATGTGATATTTGAAATTCCATTGATCCTGTTTGTTCTTTAGAAAATAGTGATAAACCACTAAATTGTTTTTTGGACATAAAAGTACTGCTCCCAAATTAGATTATTTTAAAATAATTGATAGTAGATTATAGTTAATTAATAGTCTCTATTCCTTATTATTATAAGTAAAAAAAAGATAAAAACTTAAAAATTTAAAGAAATTTATAAAAAAGAGAAATAATGAGAAATTTTTGGTTATAACCAAGAATTTCTCAACGATTAAAAAATTTTAAGTATACATACGAATTCTTAACATAGTAAACCGACTTCCATTATTTGTATTGAACCAAAATCTATTAATACATGCCAAATCTTCTAATCGAAAACTAGGCCAAAGAAAATGTTTGATTGTTAAACTTTTATTTTCATCCCGAATTTTATGTAATTTCATTAGCTTTTCTTCATTTTTTATCACAAAATATTTATCTAAATTAGAAGTTTCATTTTTATTTAAATATAAAAGATTTAATACTTTTAATTCTTTACAATGTCTTGAAAGCATAATATCTTCAAGATTAATTAACTTAAAACTTGTTTTTATATTATTTTGAAAAAAATCTATCCGTGATGTAGATTCATCTAAACTTTTAAAATTTAAAACTTTTTTAAATCTTACTTTTGATTTAGAAAAAACGCTTACTACTTTATACATTAAAATTTCATCATCGAGTACACGCGGTATACGATGTTCAGAATTAATTGTTAATTTATTTATACCTACATCTCTGCAAAAAAGAAGACGAAATAAATTCAAATTTTCACGCATTTTAACAGAAAGTGAAATAACATTTTCTTGATCTTGCATAAAAGTCATAAGAGAAGCCATATCTCCTAGTTCTTTAAATTTTTTTTCTACATTTTTTGATTTCCATTTCCATTGACGAATAGTTTGATGGCGCTCTCTTTCTCGAAGTAATTTCTTATTTTGAATAGTTTTTTTATTTTTTTTCTCTAATAAAGAAATTTTAGATATGTCTATTTTTTCTATTTTAGTTACATCTTTTTTTTCTGGAAATGGTGGAATTAACCACAGAACCAAATTAGATTTAATGTAAATATTTATTTTATTTTTCGATGTTTGTAAAATTTCTTTATTAAATACAGTTTCTTTGTTTTTTCCTAATTTTAGAAAATTAGGTATTTTTTCAAAATCGAGATAGCTATAACATAAATAATTAGATTGATATTGCTTATTTAATTTTTTATTTTGTTCTAATAAAGGACTTGTAACTAATTTATAAGAAAAATTTTTTTTTTTAGATAAAACTGAAATTTTTCTTTGTTTTTCTGAAATTTTAAAGTTTTTTTTTCTTTTATTTATCCATCGATGAGTAACCTTATTTTTCCATTCTTTTGGTATTATCGTATACCATATTTGTGAAGATATATTATATCTATCAAATTTTTGTAACAATTTTTTCAAATTTTTTTCTTTCAAATTTTCAACTTCTATTATAGGAAAAATTCCTTTTTTTTTTAAATTCTTTTTTATTTTTTTTTTCAAAATCAAATTTAATGTCCAATTTTTTAATAAATCTTTAAAATTATATTTGTTTATTGTTTTTGTTTGCCAAATTTTATGAAATAAGTATGCTTGAGACATTAACAAAATATTTTCTTGATTAAAGTTATTTACATATTCATAACTAATTTTATCTTTTTTATAATCAATTTGAGAAATTTTTGATAAATTCCAATTTTTTATTATTAAATTTTTTTTAATTCTTAATAGTAAATTAATATTAAATCGAATAAAATAAATATATAAATTTAAAAGGTTTTTATTTATTGTATTAAATTTTATTTTTATTAAATATGAACATTTTTTTATTATTTCAATATTTTTTTTGCAATATTTTCGAATTTGGTATCTAATTTCAATAATTTTCTTTTTGTTATTAATATATACTTTATTTTTATTTTCTAATTTATTAGAAAATTTTATTTTATCAAAACAACTTTTTTCAGTTATTTCTTTAATTTTGTATTTTTTCAAATCTTTCAATTTTTTTAATTTTTTAATATTTATCAGAATTTTAGATTTATTTTTAATTTGATTTTCTGATAAAATATTTTTGTTAAATTTAGATTTAATTTGTTCTTTTAAATTTTTATTATTTTCATCATGATTTAAAGGAAGTTCATAATTATTTCTAATTTTAGTATTTAACTCTATTTTTTTTTCCAATTTTCTATCAATTAATTTAGTATTAACAAAATTAATAGTAATTTTTTTTTTTAGAAACAAAAAATTAAAATAAATTTTATTAAATTTTAATAAAATATTTTTTTTCCATCTTTTTATCAATTCTCTACGAATTGGTTTCCAAAATGAGGACTTCTTTTTAATATCTCCGAAAGGTGCATTAGTTTGAAAGCCCCAAGCTGTTAAATAACTATAATTAATTTTTTTTTTTCTATTTTTAGCAAAACTTTTATTAGCATTCAATAAATTATTTGAAATTTTTTCTTCATTATTTAAAGAATTCAATATATTTTTTTCTTTATTTGTTTTGAATCGTAAATTATGCCAAGGTTTTAAACTAAAAGGATATATAATTTTTATTTGAAGACCATCTCTAAGCCATTGTTCGGGCAATTCTTTTTCTGAAACTTCAGTACCATCATAAGTACATTTTATATAAATTTCTTTCTCCCATTCGTCCCAATCTTGACTCCATTCAGGAGTTTGAAATAATATCAAACGAATAATATTTTTAACTATTATTAATATAGGTAATACCAAATATTTTCTAAAATGTGATTGAATAATCAATAACCAACTTCTTCCCCATTGCGCTAATGGAAAATCCCATCTATTTGCTATTGCAAGACGATCTGCTTTTGTTTTTTTTATACTAATATCATTCCCAGTTGAAAAAAGTGTTATTTGTTTTCGTTTTTCCATAGGGTTTTTAAAAATATTTTTTATATAAATTAAATTTAATTTATTTAATGAAAATTCAAAAGGAATATGCTTTTCATTTATTCGTAAAAAAAATGGAGAATGTGTTTTAAGTTGTAAAACTTTCCATATTAATGTTTTTCGTCTTCTAGCACGCATAGAACCTTTTACTAATTTCCTACGAAAATCAGATTGTTGTGAAAAACGTCTTACAATTTTTCTTCTTTTATCTTTTCCTTTTATAAGATATCCTAAATTTTTTACTTTTCTTTGACGAATATCAGTAACTCCACCAGCTATAACATCGAATTTATCATTTCGTAATTTAGATGTCCATCGTGGCATTTCTTTCGAAATTTCCTGAAGTCGGAATTTTTTATTAAAATAAAATATTTTTTTTAATAAAAAAATAAATTTATTTAGTTGATTAACATTACTTAAATTTTTTAACCAGAGATTTTTCCAAGAGCGTTCTAGTACTTGCCATTTTTCTTGTTCTAATTGTCTAAAATACAAAGCTCTTTGTCGAGTAGATAAATTTAAAACAAGTTCCCAATTAAAATATGATGTTCTAGTTAATTTTTTATTTAAAAAAATTTTATTATCTGATTTTGTAACTAAATCTGAAAAAGTGCCTTGTTTGTTTAAATTAATAAGCGCTTGTTCTTCTGAAAAGTAAATTTGTTGTAACTTCGTTTCAAGTTTCTTATTTTTCGATCCCTGAATAAGTAAAATTAAAATACGACGTGCATCTTTATTTAGTGGTTCCCAAGGTAATGGTAAATTTTTCCGCTCTAATTCTCTCCATTGGTTAGAAATCCAAAATTTAAGTTTATTTTCTTTTTTTGATAAATATGATATTTTTTTTTTTTTTTTTAATTCATAAAGATTTTCTATCAAAAGCCAAGGAGATTTAGATATTATTGTTTTTCCGCGAAACGATCCATTTAAAAAAGGATCGTAATTTTTTGTTAAATTATTTCCTTCATTATTAGATAAGCCAGTTTTTTTTTCTATGACGTCTTTTATAAAAGAGCCATTGTCTAAAGCTTCAAGTCTATTTTTTAATTCATAATATAAATTATCTTTTCTTTTTTTTTTACTATCAATCCAATCTCTATATAAATTATTAGATAAAACAGGTTTTTTTGAAATATTTAAATAATTTTCTAAATCTTTTTCAAAAATAGACAAACTTGGTAAAGCTGTAAAAGATATTTTTTGTTTTCCATCATTTATAGATATATCAAAAAAATATTGCGATACTTTTTTTTTTACAGGACTTCTATTACTAAATCGACTATTTTCGATATAGCGTAATGGTCGATTCCATCGACGATGATCAAAAAAGAAGGTAGGCCAGGGTTTATTCAGCCACGAAAATTTCAATTGTTGATTAAATTGAAATTCGTCACTTAATTTTTTAGTAAATGCTGGTACTGGAGCTCTGCCCAAATATATTAGAAAATATGCCAAAATGAAGATGCTGAATGTTCGATAAATAAGACGTTTTACTGAAAGGTAAAGTACAGGTGAATCTTGTTCGATACGAACTAAAAGTATTTTTATGAAATTCAAGAAGAAAAAGTGACCACTTAACCAACCAAAAAAACAACTTAATACAAATAGAAAATTATTACTATAGCGGGAAAAAAAAAGATTAACTAATCTAGCTAATACAGGACTTGGTAAAAGAACAGGATTTAATAATTGAAAAATAAAACTATCAAAAAATACTTTATAAATTCGAGGGTCATTAATTGAACTTACGGGACGTAAAGATTGGTAATCTAAAAGGTCTTTAATTCTATACCAATAAAATAAAACATATGGTAGAACTAGTAAAGTTATTGTATGAGGTTTTATCAATATCGTATAAAAGGGTGAATAATATATTGATAAAAATATTATTAATTGTCCTAAGATTAAACCACTTAGAGCTATAGTACCACTTAGATTTCCCTCTAAAAGAAAGGCTCGTATAGATAAAATTTGAGAAGGGCCGATAGGCAGTGTTGTAAGAAATCCATAATATAGTCCAAATAAAATCAACGGACTTGAAATATTTATCCATGATAATATTGAAGCCCATAGCACACAAAGCTGTAAGGGAATGTTTGTTATCATAATAAAATATTTTCTTCCTTGAAGGCATAGAAGTAGGATAAAATAAAAAAGTTAATTTAATTTTATTAGGGATAAAAGAAGTAAAAAGTGAAATTTAATAAATTATTTTTTAACTGAATAAAAAATAATTTATTAAATTTCATAATTGTTTAATTCTAATAAATTATTAAAAAGTAAAATACTTAATTAAATTTTATTTTTTGTTTCTTTTTTTGTTAAATTACTCCAACCTAAATTTTCTAAATTATTATTACGCCGTAGAGGACGGGTAACAAGTTCAAGAACATCTCTTGCATTTGTAAAACCATGAATTTGAGCAAAAGTAGATTCAACAGACCATTTGGTATTAATTCCTCTTGCTTCCAAAGGATTTGCATGCGCCATACCAGTAATTGCTAAATCAGGTTTTAATTCACGCATACGTTGTATTTGATTATAATTATCAGGTTTTTCAACAATACGTGGCATAGGTATGGACATATTTTTACATGTATTTTGTGAAAATAATAATTCAGCTGCTTGATATCGTTTATCTAAATAAGGAATACCAATTTCGTAAACAATCATTCCACAACGAATTAAAAATCTAGCCAATGATATTTCTAAAAGATTATCTCCCATAAAAGAAACAGATTTTCCGCGTACTAAATCTAAATAATCTTTCAAATTTTCCCATATTTGTTCTTCCCTCTTTTCTGGACCTTCGGTTTTAATTCCAAATACGGAACAAATTTTTTCAATCCAAGCTCGTGTTCCATCAGGACCAATAGGAAAAGGTGCTCCTATTAATTTACATTTACGACGTCTCATTAAAGTTGTTGCTGTACGACTCAAAGATGGATTAACACCGCATACATAAACTTGATCACCTAAAGAAGGAAGGTCAGTATATCTTTGAGCTGGCAGCCAGCCTGATACCTGAACAGATTGACGTTTCGATTCTGAGCTAAGTTGGGAAGCTACAGTAGAGGGTAAAGAACCAAAAAGAACTAATGGAGGATTTTTTCTTAATTTTTCAAAATTTTTATTAGTTGTTTCTTCTTTTTTTTCAAGAGAAAGAAAAGAAAATAAATTTTGTATATTCGAATCTTGTATTACTTTTTTTCTTTCAATTAATAAAATTTGTTCTGGGCAACGGTGTGCCATAGCAGCTAAAACAGTATCTTCTCCCTGGGTAAATGCATAATCTGGTCCATTTGCTCTTGCTACTACAATTGGTATACCAGGCTCATTTTCTAGTTTGGGTGCCATGCCTTCTGAGTCCATCTTTATTATTTCTGTGGTACAGGTACCAATCCATATAATAACACTTGGATTTCGATCTTTTTTAATTTGAAGACAAAGTCGTTTCAATTCTTCATAATCATTTGATTGAGCTGAAATATCTCCTTCTTCTGATTCTGCCATAGCATAGCGAGGTTCCGCGAAAATCATAACTCCTAAAGCATTTTGTAAAAAATAACCACATGTTTTTGTACCTACCACTAAAAAGAAGCTATCTTCAATTTTTTGATATAAC